AAATACAAATTGCAGGTCGGATCGACGGAAAAGAAATTGCACGTATCGAGTGGATCAGAGAAGGTAAGGTTCCTCTACAAACCATTCGATCTAAAATTGATTATTGTTCTTATCCAACTCGAACTATCTATGGGATATTAGGCATAAAAATTTGGATATTTAGAAACGAGGAATAATAAGAATCTACTTGTCTATCTGTTAGTAATTGAAAACAAAAAGAGAAATTCTAAATTTTATAGGATTAAATAAATATTATATTACCTATCAATTTGATATAATGGCTATGCTTAGTGTGTGACTCGTTGATTTTTTTAGGGTTCCAAAAAATGGACCAAGCTTGTAATATGAACTAATAACTATAGAACTAATAAAAAATCCATCGTTTCGTATTATCTGAATTCCAAAAAGTCAAGATATGATTATGGATTATATTATTGTAACAACTAAAATACTTTTTTTTGCATAAACAAAAGACAATCTGATTATAAACTGGGAAATAAAATATAAATAAAAAAGTGTGGATAAGTAGAAGAAAGGGTGAGGGAAAGAAAGAAAATATCAATGATATAGGATTCGAAATGTAAGGTCTATAAATCATCTCAAAAAGTAATAAAGCATCAATACCAATTCATCGATTGATTTATTCATATAAAAAAAAATAAAGAGCTTCGAGTCAATAAAGACTAAGAATATTGACTTAAGAACGAATTTCATTTTTATTAGGAGCTTCATTGTGAAATTTAGACCTAACCATTAATATAAATTTAGAGACGGTGGGAACGGCGGAATTCGTGAATACATAAAATTTTATTGAACATAAGATTCATGGGGCGGGATGGCGGAACAAACAGTCAAATATACTGAGAGGTCATGAACTACTGAACTAGATATTAAAAAAGTAAATATTCGCCCGCGAAAGTTTTATTTTATATGGTTAGTTCTAGATTCAAACACAATATACAAATTCCTACGAAATTACATGAAATCTCCAAAATTACCAAGATTTCGTGAATTATTCATTAACGTATATCTTAATAAAAAATGAATAATTTTGGAATACCTTTTTTCATTCGCGAGGAGCTGTATGAGGTCAAAATCTCATGTACGGTTCTGCAGTAGAGATGGAATTAGGAAAAACAATCATCAACTATAACCCCCAAAAAACCAGATTCCGTAAACAACATAGAGGAAGAATGACAGGAATATCTTATCGAGGCAATCGTATCTGTTTTGGTAAATATGCTCTTCAGACACTTGAACCTGCTTGGATCACATCTAGGCAAATAGAAGCAGGACGACGAGCAATGTCACGAAACGTACGTCGGGGTGGAAAGGTCTGGGTACGTATATTTCCAGACAAACCAATTACAGTAAAACCAACAGAAACTCGGATGGGTTCGGGGAAAGGATCCCCCGAATATTGGGTAGCGGTCATTAAACCGGGTCGAATACTTTATGAAATGGGCGAAGTAACAGAAAATATAGCCAGAAAGTCCATTTCAATCGCGGCGTCAAAAATGCCTATACGAACTAAATTCATTATTTTACAATAGAATAGAAATGTATAACTAACAAAATACTTTGATTGCAATAGGGGATTCAAAAAAATTATGATTCAACCTCAGACCCATTTAAATGTAGCAGACAATAGCGGAGCTCGAGAATTGATGTGTATTCGAATCATAGGAACTAGCAAGCGACGATATGCTCAGATTGGTGACATTATTCTTGCTGTGATCAAAGACGCAATGCCCAATATGCCCTTCAAAAAATCAGAAGTGGTTAGGGCTGTAATTATCCGTACTTGTAAAGAACTCAAACGTGAAAATGGTATAATAATACGATATGATGATAATGCTGCGGTTGTCATTGATCCAGAAGGAAATCCAAAAGGAACTCGAGTTTTTGGTGGAATTGCTAGGGAATTGAGATATTTGAATTTTACTAAAATAATCTCATTAGCTCCCGAGGTATTATAATTTCATAGTCGTATATTTGAATGAAATAAATTCATTAGTTAATTTTATTTCACGTATATGTCTTTATTTCATATAAAAAAATATTTTAAAACTAAAAAAAAAATTACCATATTACCATGTTGATTATATAAAAATTCGGAGTATTTGTTCATCATGGGTAATGGCACTGATATAATAACCTCTATACGAAATGCTGACATGAATAGAAAAGGAATAGTTCGAATAGCATCGACTAATATCACCGAAAGCTTTGTTAAAATACTTTTACGAGAAGGTTTTATCGAAAACGTGAAAAAACATGAGGAAAGCAAACAAGATTTTTTGATTTCAACCCTACGACATCGAAAAAATAAGCAAAAACCATATAGAAGAAATTTTTTGAATTTAAAACAAGTTAGCCGTCCCGGTTTACGAATATATTCGAACTATGAACGAATTCCTAGAATTTTAAGTGGTATAGGTATTGTAATTCTTTCTACCCCGAGAGGTATAATGACAGACCGAGAAGCTCGATTAGAAGAAATCGGCGGAGAAATTTTGTATTATATATGGTAATTCTTTCTGATATCGGATATCCGAATTAGATCAACCACGAAGTTTTTGTGAAAAAAAAAAAGAGTTGTTAATTGTTTCATATCACTACTACTTTAATTACTTAATAATTCAAAATGGTATGTTTCAGATTCGTTTAGATAATGAAGATCTTTAGGTTATGTTTTTGGTAGTTTTATACGGATACGACCAGACTATAGAGTCAAAATTGAAATAAGTTGTTATGATTTAACCAAAGGGCGTATAATTTATAGACTATGCAACAAAGATTCAAAAGATTCGATCCTTTTTTCAATTTTAACCTTTCGTGAAGACACAATTTGAGGTAAATTAATTTTAAAATTAATATTATATTGAATTATAATTATATATTAATATAATATATATATAATATATTACTATTATTATATAAAAATAAAATAAAAATTATATAAATAAAATAACACCCTTATTTTAGAATTAGAAATGGATATATCCATATATTTCTCACTAATTATGAAATGATACAATATGGTAAAACTTATATCAAGAATCAGTTCACGTAGGAATGGACGTATTGGTTTATCTAAGAATGCACCTAGAATACAAAAGGGGGTTATTCATGTTCAAGCAAGTTTCAACAATACCATTGTAACTGTTACAGATGTACGAGGTCGGGTAATTTCATGGTCCTCCGCCGGTACTTGTGGATTCAAGGGTCCAAAAAGAGGGACGCCATTTGCTGCGCAAACCGCAGCAGAAAACGTCATTAATACTGTAGTGGAACGAGGTATGAAAAGCGCGGAAGTCCTGATAAAGGGACCGGGTCTCGGCAGAGATTCAGCATTACGAGTTATTCGTAGAAGTGGTATGTTATTAAGTTTTGTACGAGATGTAACCCCCATGCCACACAATGGCTGTCGACCTCCTAAAAAAAGACGTGTGTAAAAAGAAACATTTAAAATAATTCAAGAGAAATAAACGATTCAATGATCGGAGCAAACAATATTACTATGGTTCAAGAGAAAGTAACAGTAGCCACTCGAACATTACAGTGGAAATGTGTTGAATCAAAAGTAGACAATAAACGTTTTTATTATGGCCGTTTTGTTTTGTCTCCACTTATGAAAGGTCAAGCCGATACAATAGGCATTACAATGCGAAGAATTTTGCTTGGAGAAATAGACGGAACGTGTATCACACGTGCAAAATCTGAGAAAATACCACACGAATATTCTACCATAGTAGGTATTCAAGAGTCAGTACATGAAATTTTAATGAATTTGAAAGAGATTGTATTGAGAAGTAATTTGTATGGAACTTGGGACGCATCTATTCGTGTAAGGGGTCCAAGGTATGTAACCGCTCAAGACATCATTTCACCGCCTTTTGTGAAAATCGTTGATAATACACAGTATATAGCTAGTTTGACAGAACCCATTGATTTTTGTATTGGATTACAAATTGAGCGGAATCGTGATCGTGGATACCGTATAAAAACGTTAAATAATTTTCAAGACGGAAATTTTCCTATAGATGCAGTATTCATGCCTGTTCAAAATGTGAATCATAGCATTTATTCCTATGGAAATGAAAAACAAGAGATACTTTTTATCGAAATATGGACAAATGGAAGTTTAACTCCGAAAGAAGCACTTCATGAAGCTTCCCGAAACTTAATTGATTTATTTATACCTTTTATACATGTGGAAGAAGAAAATTTACATTTAGAGGACAATACATATACATACAAAATGAATTTACCGCTTTTTACCCTTAATGATAGATATGATAGATTCACTAAACTAAAGATAAATAAAGAAAAAATAACATTGAAATATATTTATATTGACCAATTAGAATTGCCCCCCAGGATCTATAATTACCTTAAAAGTTCAAATATACATACATTGTTGGATTTTTTGAATAAAAGTCAAGAAGATCTTATGAAAATAGAGCATTTTCGAATAGCAGATGTAAAACAGATATGGAATATTCTAGACGAGCATTTCGAAATTAATTTACCAAAAATATAGCTTTTAAAATCTATTTTTGATCGTTTTATAAAATTAAAATTTTTTTAAAAATTAGAAGGGTGTTTTGAACCTTTAGTATGTAGTATAATCCATATATTTGGATTGGAATAGATACTGAATCTAATTGAACAAATGTATCTAGGGAGAAAATTCAGTTTGAAACAGGTATTCCCTAGATACACACATATAGAAATAATTAAATAGAAATAAAAAAATAATATTAATCTTTTTATTTCAATTTAATTTTAATTAATTTCAAAAAGACCTAACGTTAAAGATTTATCAATAGGTAATGTTGCCCCAATGCCCAACCAAAGTGCTGTTGTAGTACCAATCAAAAAAAAGGTTGTCGCTATTGGACGACGAAATGGATTTTGGAATTTATTAACATTTTCCAAAAAGGGTACTATTAATAATCCCACGGGGACTGAAATCATTAAAAGAACACCTAATAATTTATTGGGTACTGTACGAAGTATTTGAAATACAGGAAAGAAATACCATTCTGGTAATATTTCCAAAGGAGTTGCAAAAGGATCCGCGGGTTCACCAACCATTGATGGTTCTAAAACCGCTAAGCCCACGTTACATGCAATTGTTCCTAAAATGACTACCGGAAAAATATATAAAAGGTCATTTGGCCATGCGGGTTCTCCGTAATAATTATGGCCCATCCCCTTGGACAATTTAGCTCTTAATACAGGATCATTAAAATCAGGTTTTTTTGTTATTGAGATAGGTGATGATAGATCTACCCCCCGAAGGAACCGGATATGATAATTTTTTATCATCCGGCTCGAGCAAAAGAATCAAGGGAATCAAAAAAAAATAAATGTTATTCAAATTTATAATACACATCTATACAAATCGGAATGTAATAAAGTAAAAAAACTTTTACAGGATTTCATCTATTTATCCACACAATATAGCCATTTCTTGTTCTGGTCTTACAAGGTACAAATAAATACTCAACACCCCAATAAGCTTACAAAGTTGATCATGATAAAATGCTTTCTGGGTTGTCTCAAACCTCTCGATTTTTGTTTATACCCAAGATAGTTGGATACTTTTTACATGCAAAGGTAAAGGGTTTACTTGTTACTAACAAAGTGTAGCCTTTGTTCTTCTTTAGATCCTTTGTTTCACTCCGATAATGTTATCAAACTAATCAATGCAAAAGAAATGAATGCATTTCCATACTATTAGTGAAATAGATAAAAAAAATCTTAATTATGCTACCCCATTACTTAGTAGACTGGATCTTACGAAGCCTATACACAACCCGACTGACTTTAGGGCTACTGTAGATCATAGAAAAGATTATCTTCAATCGAACCGTCTTACGCGAGATTACGCCGATGGTTGAAACAAGAACACGTTTGGTTATGAATTAAAATGTGGCAGATAGATAAGAGCATAGGTCTGCACGGCTAAATCGGTAGTTCAAGTCACACACTGCCATAATCCATTTTTTTATCTTCGGAGAATTCACTTCAACTATTCATATTAACTAAACTACAGTACAGAGTTGAAGAAAAATATCCAAAGACATGTTTTATTCTTTTCAATAATCCACACTTATAGCAATGAAAACCTATTGTTCCTATATCAAGTGAGAAACTATTTATGCCAAATAGTATAGTTATGATCTATCTTTTCTATAAAGGACCTGAAATACCTTGTTTACGTATCATTGAAAAGTGCATTAACATAAATATGGCAGTAAGAAGGGGCAATACAAAAGTGTGTAAACTATAAAACCGAGTTAAAGTGAATTGTCCCACACTAGCACTTCCACGTAATAATTCTACCAGAGGCGATCCTATTACAGGAATACCTTCAGGTACACCTGTTACAATTTTTACCGCCCAATACCCAATTTGATCCCGAGGTAAAGAATAACCAGTTACACCAAAAGATGCGGTCAATACAGCCAGAACCACACCCGTAATCCAAGTCAATTCGCGGGGTTTTTTAAATCCACCCGTGAGATATACACGAAATACGTGCAGGATCATCATTAGGACCATCATACTTGCCGACCACCGATGAACCGATCGGATTAACCAACCAAACTTAGTTTCCGTCATTATGTATTGAACAGAGACAAAGGCTTCAGTAACGGTCGGACGATAGTAAAAGGTCATAGCAAATCCCGTAGCTACTTGTACTAAAAAACAAGTAAGCGTAATTCCTCCTAGACAATAAAATATATTGACATGAGGGGGCACATATTTACTAGTTATATCATCCGCAATCGCCTGAATCTCGAGACGTTCTTCAAACCAATCATAGATTTTATTGAGATAGGTAAACCAAAGAAATTCCCTCTCTTAGAACTGTATATGAGACTTTTATCTCGTACAGCTCAAGCAGAAACACCTCAATACTGATTTAAAACTGATGATAATGCCACAATATCAAGTTGGCTCATTTATATGTTGATCGTTACAGGCTTCTTGAATTTTCTCTTTACCTATTTCTTTTATTTAATATTTTTGTTTGCATACATAGAACATATAAATAAATAGAATCTGGTTTTACTATTATTTTCTTTATTTATTATTGATAGGAATTTATCTTGTTAGGACTCTATGAATCGAATGAAACCTCAGATTCATACTATAACTACCATGATTCAATAAAATCTCCAAGCTAAGCTAAGACCAAACAAAGATTCCATGAGTAAAAACCACAAGATCATCACTTATTCACTGAATCGATCTAATGATTAAAAATAAAAAACGAACACATTTTTTTGTACAAAATAAGCGAGCTTGAAAGAATAAAAAAACCGTCCATAATTTGTTGAAAATTTGTTGGAGTTCAACGAATATTCAGTATGAATCATAGTTCCAATATTTCTTGATTTCTTTCATATATTCCGTGTTCCAGATACTAGAATCAATATTCGACGAGGTAGAACCATCTCTATCAAGAAAGATGACAGACCCATTCTCTGTATTATCAATAGAAGCCATTCTAACAAGTCACACACTCATATTCCAGAAATACAGTACATCAAAAAAATTTTACGGTTGAACTACCAAAATAGAATGGACTAGAAATTCAAGACCTAATCTCCTTGTATTGCAAAATATTGCAAAACTAAGATCTCGTAGATCTTATGAATCTAATTCATTGAAATTCCATACAGTAAAACAGACGAATTATAAATTTCCAAAATAATAGATAGAAATATTGCAAATAGAGCCATTGCAACACCCATCAAAAGGGTAGTTCCCCACCCGGGAGCCACTTTACCATATTCCGAATTTAATGGTTTTAATAACGATCCTGTGTTAGTTCTTTTTGAAACAGATTTCGAACTAACCTCAATGGTTTGTGTTGCCATAAATTCTAGTGTATTGATTAAGATCTGTTGACTTTGTATACCATTACGTTGTAAATAATCTTATCATAGATCTATTGCAATCTTGAAATTATATAACAATGGAAACAGCAACTCTAGTTGCCATCTCTATATCTGGTTTACTTGTAAGTTTTACTGGGTACGCCTTATATATCGCCTTTGGGCGGACCTTTCAACAACTAAGAGATCCGTTCGACGAACACGGGAACTAGTTGAAGTAATGAGCCCTCAGAAGGGCTCATTACTTCAATTGATATAATTAAATTCATCTTTTTTGTTTTGTTGGAACTTTAGGCGGTTCTCGAAAAAAGATAGCGAAAAAAATAATTCCTAGAGTCGAGACTAAAAGGAATGTATAAACCAATGTTTCCATAGATTCAATCGTGGTTTACAATTATAGCTTCCGTACCTAATTATGTTTATTTAGAATTGTTTCACGGAGAAAGATTCAAAGAGCGGACAATTCAATATTTATATGATACCCTGCATATGTCAACTGCTAAAAATTAAATAGAAGCGAAAAAGTGTTGTATCAGACTACCTGTCTTCTTGTAGTTGGATCTCCAAGTTTTTGGAATGTTCCAAATTCTACTTGAGCATCCAAATCTGGGTCAATACCAGCAAAAACATCTCGGAACAAGGTTCTAGCACCATGCCAAATATGTCCGAAGAAAAAGAGCAAAGCAAAGGAAGCATGCCCAAAAGTAAACCACCCTCTTGGACTACTACGAAAAACCCCATCCGATTTCAACGTAGCACGATCAAATTCAAAAATTTCACCCAATTGAGCGCGTCGAGCATATTTTTTAACGGTAACAGGATCGCTATAACTGACTCCATTGAGTTCGCCACCATAAAACTCAACAGTTACACCTACTTGTTCAACACTATACTTCGATTCTGCCCTTCTAAAAGGCGCATCCGCTCGAACAACTCCGTCTCCGTCTATCAAAACAACCGGAAATGTTTCAAAAAAAGTAGGCATACGACGTACAAAAAGTTCGCGCCTTTCTTTATCTCTAAAGATGGGGTGTCCTAACCATCCAACAGCTATTCCATCTCCATTGTCCATTGAACCCGCTCTGAATAATCCGCCCTTTGCCGGATTATTGCCGATGTAATCATAAAAGGCTAATTTTTCAGGAATTTTAGACCAAACTTCCGATAAACTTTTTTTTTCGGAGAGCCCGGTTCCAACTATTCGATATATTTCTTGCTGGAAGTATCCCTGATCCCATTGATAACGAGTGGGTCCAAATAATTCGATCGGCGTAGTTGCTGAACCATACCACATGGTTCCAGCAACTATAAAAGCGGCAAAAAAAACAGCAGCAATACTACTGGAAAGAACGGTTTCAATATTTCCCATACGTAATCCTTTGTATAGACGTTGAGACGGACGCACACAAAGATGGAATAGGCCCGCTAATATCCCCAATGTTCCTGCTGCAATATGATGAGAAGCTATACCTCCTGGAACAAAAGGATCAAAACCTTCCACACCCCACGCCGGATTTACGGGTTCTATTTTTCCTGTTAGTCCATAGGGATCAGAAACCCATATTCCAGGACCATACAGTCCAGTTACATGAAATGCACCAAAACTAAAGCAAGCCACCCCTGAGAGAAATAAATGAATTCCAAATATTTTGGGCAAATCCAAAACGGGTTTTCCTATACGGTCATCAAAAAATATTTCTAGATCCCAATAGACCCAATGCCAAATAGCAGCTAAGAAACACAAACCAGAAAATGCAATATGTGCCCCTGCCACGCCTTCATAACTCCAAATACCAGGATTCGTTATAGCCCCCCCTGTGATACTCCAACCACTCCATGAATTGGTTATTCCTAAACGAGTCATAAAGGGTATAACGAACATACCTTGTCTCCACATTGGATCAAGAACTGTGTCAGAGGGATCAAAAACTGCTAATTCATATAGAGCCATCGAACCGGCCCAACCAGAAACCAGAGCTGTATGCATTATATGGACAGCAATTAACCGACCGGGATCATTCAATACGACGGTATGAACACGATACCAAGGTAAACCCATGGAAATACCCCTTACTTTAATCAAAGAAAAAATTTTATTTTATTGCATTTGGAAAAACTACGGACCCAGTTGCTTTCAATAGATTATCGCGAAACAGGGATTTCTCTTTTTATATTCTATTGGCATTATGTTACTAATAACCAAACAATTCTGTTTGTAGGAACAAAGAGAAACAGATTTATTTTATACCCGATAAGTATCAATACGCAATGAGGGATTAATACCACTTTACTTTAATATGAGCAGCTGTGTCCCATCAGGTTTTTTTTTCAAGGACCTGACTATTCGTAAGAATTTTACTTTACTAGGATTGATTTTTATTATTTTTATTTTATGATTGTTAGTTGTTAGTATTATGAAGATAATAAACCCATTGTTACGTTTCCACATCAAAGTAAAATAGAGTCCTTAAAGTCCTTATTTTTTTATTTCATGCCTATTGGTGTTCCAAGAGTACCCTTTCGACTGCCCGGAGAGGCATATTCAACTTGGATTGACATATAGTGCGGCTTGTCAGATATTTTGGGACATATGGGATTTCCCCGTTTGTTATCTTTCCGAGATATACTATGTTTGTTTCACCCTAAAATGTAATTGAATCATCAAAAAATTGAAGCGTGAAGTACAATTAATTAGATCCCTTTTTGTGAGGGGTTCGGATTAATATTATCAATTACAATTCAAATAGTTTATGGTTGACTTGCCTGAACAAATAAAATGAAGTATCCAGGCTCCGTTTAGTTTAGAAAACACGAGTGATATATATATATATGTATTGTATAATTGGAATGATTTACATAGGAGATATCTTAATCAATCGAGTAATATAACGAATATTTGGCATAAGATTGTCAGAAGATAGGAATGAAATGAATTTTTTAAAAAAGTAAGGTTGTGTAGCAAAGTAAAAAGAAACGGTAATGGTATTAGGAGCATTTGTTCTATATATGCAAATCCAAATCGGTCGGATCTTTACCCGGAGTAGAGCAGAAACCTAAAAATATTAAGGAGTCCCATTCAGGAACAAGAAAATAGCATCGTGATTTGGATTGAATATCGGTGAAAAGAATACATCAATAATAGGTTAGTTCGATAAGTTTCTTTATTTTTTATTCGAATTCTAGGGAAAAAGAAAAACACTCAGACTTTTTGAAATATGCAATATTCCTTTGTTATGTTAGTAAAGAATCCGCTATGAAATAAAGAACGCGGCGGAAATATACAATACACATTGATTTTTCAAAAATTTTTTGGAACCGTATGCATCAAAAGGTGCATGTATGGTTTCGAAGGGAGACAGTTTTATCCTAATTAACCGACTTTATCGAGAAAGACTCCTTTTTTTAGGCCAGGGGGTTGATAATGAGATCTCGAATCAACTTATTAGTCTTATGATATATCTCAGTATAGAAAATGATACCAAAGATTTTTTTTTTTTTATAAACTCTCCCGGCGGGTGGGTAATACCCGGAGTTGCTATTTATGATACTATGCAATTTGTGCGACCAACGGTACATACAATATGCATGGGTTTAGCCGCTTCAATGGGATCTTTTCTCCTGGTAGGCGGGACTATTACCAAACGTCTAGCATTCCCTCACGCTTGGCGCCAATGAGTTTTTTTATTTGAGAGAAAAAATAAAACTATGCCTTCTCCATATGAAATAGGAATATTAAGTAATAATAGCATGGCACTTCGAATTCGATATGAAATTTTTTTTTATTTCAAAACCAAAACATTCGATTATATATCGAGAGAGTAGTATGAGATTAAAAAATCGTTTCGTTTTTATATATCGGGATTTTGTTTCAGCGGCACAAACTTTTCAACTTTTTTGTTTTCACACAGGGAAGCTATGAACAATTTTTATGTTATGAAAGAGTATTCAAAAATAAAGAGTACGAAAAAAAGAGAATTGATTTTTTTATTTGATTGAATCGAAAAGAAACTTTGGGATTGCCGGATTACAGGACGCAATAAATATATAAAGCAACGGTGCCATCATATTATGTTTTTTTAGCTCTGGAAAAGAAAATAAAGATGTCAAAAATGGTAAATTTACAGATATAGGTTTGATTGATAGTTTTTTTATCTTTCTTCGATGGAAAGTTAAAATAAATTACATTGTAGAGCCGTATGCAGCGTGCAAAAGATGCCCGTACGGTTGTTCAATTTGCCCTTTTTTATTCGCCTCATCATGAGAAATAGAATAACTTTTATGTCACATCACCAGGGTAATGATTCATCAACCTGCTAGTTCTTATTTTGAGGCCCAAACAGTAGAATTTATCCTAGAAGCGGAAGAACTTCTGAAATTGCGCGAAACCCTGACAGAGATTTATGTACAAAGAACGGGCAAACCCTTATGGGTTGTATCAGAAGACATGGAAAGGGATGTGTTTATGTCAGCAACAGAAGCCCAAGCTCATGGAATTGTTGATCTTGTAGCGGATGGCGGATGAATGAAACGAAACGGCCCTTCACGCAAATATCCTGATTTCTCTTTTTAAATTCTATTAACTAAAAGTCATTTGGTTAGGATCGATCTAAACCGGCCCATTATGGATATGATTCATCATGCCAACTATTAAACAACTTATTAGAAATACAAGACAGCCAATCAGAAATGTCACAAAATCCCCCGCTCTTCGGGGATGTCCTCAGCGCCGAGGAACATGTACTAGGGTGTATGTGCGACTCGTTCAAATTCTATCAAATCCTATATATATATATATAGCATAACATAATTGTTTATGTATGTATGAAATTTATGGTTTTATATTGGTGTAAATCTACTCACCTCAATTTACGATAAGAAACAATTCTCTAGTGTTAGCAAATGCTTATTTCATTAAAGCGTAGAAATCCTTTTTAAACTTATGCTCGCATTCTTGCAAGAACGAACGGACTAACAGGATCAGCTACCCAGCCAACTTTCCTAATTAAATACCGTTACTATATAAAATCGATTTTATTGTGAAAGATCTAGTACTAGATAATTCATAGGTGGAGCGATGGTGAACTGTACAAGTGACCAATAACCATGTTAGTTAAATGAAGGGGGGTGGCTCCGGTGTATAGAGAGGACCTCACCGTTTTATTATTTAATAAATAACAAATAACCATAGAAACGATGGAACCTACCATTTCATTTAGTTTATCCATTTATTTATTTCTGACATCTAATACTAATTCAAAATTCTTAATTTTGTGTAAAATGCATAGGATAAAATAAACAAACAAATATGGTGGTCGGGAGGGAAGGGTTATAGTAGCAAAAATCGTTGGAATTTTTATTTTATACATTGGAACAATCGTTTTGTTATTAATAGACAGGTAAAATAATAACTAAAAGAAAATAAATTCATTAGTTATTAATTAAAGTTCCATTTAGGCAATGACCAGAATTAGGCGAGGATATATAGCTCGGAGACGTAGAAAAAAAATTCGTTTATTTGCAGCAAGCTTTCGAGGAGCTCATTCAAGGATTACTCGAACTATTACTCAACAGAAAATAAGAGCTTTGGTTTCGTCTAATCGGGATAGAGATAGACAAAAGAGAGATTTTCGTCGTTTGTGGATTCTTCGGTTAAACGCAGTAATTCGCGGGAATAGGGTATCGCATAGTTATAGTAAATTAATATATGATCTGCAGAAAAAGTTGTTTCTTAATCGTAAAATACTGGCGCAAATAGCTATATCAAATAGGAACTGTCTTTATATAATTTTCAATGAAATTATGAAATAAGGAGATTGGAAGAAATGCATCGGAATGATTTAAACGGTGTTCCCCGGAGAATAAACTCCGGGAAAGTGGAGTTGAAAGAAACGAAATTAGGATGATAAAAACAGAGGATTAAAATATGATACTCAAAAATATTCAGAACATGCTCAATAAAAAAACATTATTCTGCGTTTGAGTTCGGATTGTAATTTGGATTCAATTGAAGAATAAGTTTATTTTTTTCTGGTTCCAAAGCCAAAGGTTCTAGAAGCGGGCTTGGTTCTTTCAAATTGTTTCTCATTATTTAGAAAGGGTAATAAAGATAAAATACGAGCCTGCTTTATAGCACTAGTAATTAATCGTTGTTGTTTCAAGTTCAATTTATTTACTCGTCTAGATAATATTTTTCCCTGTTCACTAATAAATCGATTAATTAAACTCATGTTTCTATAATCAATTTGATCCGCCGAACCAATCGGGGGCAATCGACTATGAAAAAGTCGATTGGATTTCAGAAAGCGTCGTTTGGGTTTATCCATAATTTTTTGATTCCTTATTCCGAAAATTCCGACAGATTGAAATTAATTCCAATTACGCAATAGGATTTGTTTCTATTTGTATTTTTTATTTTGTATTATATATAGAAATAGAACATTATATTATATTATATAATGATGATAATAATGTTGACAGGTTTACATATCATATATAAACTAATGTAATCTAATCTATTTCTTTACCTCCCTGTGAACCGTATGTTTGAAACAACAAGGACAGAATTTTAGTAATTCCAATCGAATGGGCGTATTGTGTCGATTTTTTTGAGTAATATATCTGGAAATATTCGTGGATTCCTTATTAATACTCTTTCGAACACAGCTGATACACTCTAAAATAACCGTTACCCGGGCATCTTTACCACTTTTGGCCATGAACCTCCTTTGGATTTTTGATTTACTCAACTCTTTTAGTTCCAATCCAAAATGAAGAAAGTAACAAAAAAATAGAAATTATTAACTCAAAATTCAATTATATTATAAATTATAAAGAAGAGAAATAATATCTCTTGTCAATAACTAGACTGAAAAAAAGGGAATATCAACGCATCTGGGAAAAATCGATTGATCTCTATCAATAGACCCGCCAAAGATCCAAACCATACAGTACTTAGTATTGGTGCCGTGGAGAGATAAGTTTTTAGATCTCGCATTGAAAATACTCCTTATTTTATTTTTATTGAAATACATTGTATCTGTATTTAAGGTATATGTAGTTAAGAACCGCTTCTAATTATAGG